CCCTGTTAATGGTCCCACATTGTTGGTTGATAGAGAATCAAAGCAAAGTAGATTTACCAACAAATTACGAAATGCTAGGGTTCTTACATATGATTTCTTAATTTATTCAGAAGTAATTCGTGGGATCGTGCACCTTTCTTTCCTAGTTATAACTAAAAAAGTGCATCTGGTTGGATCCAGCCTATTCTTGAAATAAACAACTCGCACACACTCCCTTTCCAAAAAAGATCAATACACCGAGCACTACACTTAGATTTATTAGATTTGTTGCTAAAATATCGGTATTAAACCCGAAACTCCCGGCGGATGGCCAGTGACCCAAGAAAACGAAAGAATCGGTTACATTTTGCATAGGATCTCCCTTTATAGATAGACTATCAAAAATAGAACAAAGCTAAGTTATTTTTGTATCACTTTGTCCCTATTTTTTTGTTTCAATTCAAATTCCCAATAAGAATTATAATTATTAGAATTAAGCACCAGGCCCCATATCAATTGTGAAATACCTTGTTGCAACATTTCCTAAAATGGAAGAGGGTTCCAGAAGGGGAAGGAATAAAGCGAGTCGGTATGCTAATTCCTCATCCTCAAATCAGTCCTTCCCAGAGTTATTGTCTCAAGGAATAAATAATTGGAGGAGTGAAATCTTGATATAATTCGAAAAAGCAAGTGGCAAGTCTAAGGCCATAAAATAAGAAAAATTATACGTATTTAAAATATTTCTAGCATTAAACTAAACAAAAGGATTCGCAAATAAAAGCGCTAATGCTACAACCAGCCCATAAATTGTTAAAGCTTCCATAAAAGCTAGACTAAGTAATAAAGTACCTCGTATTTTTCCTTCCGCCTCAGGCTGTCTCGCAATACCTTCTACAGCTTGGCCCGCAGCAGTACCTTGACCAACTCCAGGTCCAATAGAAGCAAGCCCTACGGCTAATCCAGCAGCAATAACGGAAGCGGCAGAAATCAATGGATTCATGATAAGTTCCTCGCACAAAAATAAAAAAATGGTTAATGATACAATCAAACAATGAATTATAACTTAATAATTATTATTCCATCCCTAATATTCATCCAATACAAACTAAGAACTGCGAATTCAATTAATAATATTATTGAATCATCCGAACTACTTCAATTTCAATATCTCTTTTTTAGTTCCTATTCTCTATGAATTCCTTATCTTTGTGAATTCATATGACTTTAATTTTTCCATTTTTTGTTCCGAACCTTTCTTTGAATTCTTTTTGAATTTAATCTCTTTATTTCATTCAATTCACAGTCATAGAACAGACGAAATGGAAGGGCTTTTATTAGAATCCCGATCAAAATTCACAATAATAGGACACATTTTATATATCTTTAGTTCATATATAACTAGTCAATTATCACATATACATATCCTTCTTACATAATGTAAACCAATTATTCGTTATTCATATCTTAGATTCAATAGGATTCTAGAATCATTTTTTGAAACATCCAAAAAATTGGATTATAGCCATTAGATTAAATATACCTAGTTTGACTCCCTCTCGTAACTAAACTTTTTTTTGACTCTCACTTTTTTGTAAACTATATTTTAGTTATCATTATCGCACATGGATACAGTATCTAAATAGACGGATTCATTATACCGAATGTCAAATTAGTGTATAGAAATATCAGTATTTGATTAATCTAAGTCCATACAATTCTAATTTGATTGTTTAATATAATTTTCTTTTGGTCAATCGTTGTTGAGTTGAATGAAATCCACTGAAATGGTTAATTGTTCCATAGAAGATCTTTTTTGAAATTGCACATCATAATACCATATGCCATAAGAATTCTTAGTTCAAATTATAACTACTACTATTTACTATTGGGATTGGCTGAAGAATATTCATTGGAGGGAGGTATGATATAAAGGGCCAAACCTAAAGTTTAGGAAAGAGATCTTTTAGATCTCTCCCCCCCCTTTTTTTTACAACAATTCCCTCCTATCATAATCTTTTTTGCTATTCCTTGTTGTTTTGGTACTCTAGATGCTAGATTACCATCTAGCATATTTTATGTGACTTAAGTAGATTATCTTGAACCGCATACATTATGTTTGGCTACGCTAAGAAAAAAACGACTAGTCAATGATGACCCTCCATGGATTCTCCTATATAAGCCGCAGCTAAAGTTGCAAAAATAAGAGCTTGAATACCACTTGTAAATAATCCAAGAAACATAACTGGTATAGGAACCACTAAAGGTACTAAAGAAACAAGAACAACAACTACCAATTCATCAGCTAATATATTCCCGAAAAGCCGAAAGCTAAGTGATAAAGGTTTTGTGAAATCTTCTAAGATGTTAATGGGTAAAAGAATTGGAGTTGGTTGAATGTATTTACCGAAATAACCTAATCCTTTTTTGGTAAGACCCGCATAAAAATATGCCACTGACGTGAGTAAAGCTAAAGCAACGGTAGTATTTATATCATTCGTGGGTGCGGCTAATTCCCCATGGG